TTATTGAGATGTGTGTAATCGGGGGATTCTGGCGAATTGTTACATTTTCTCTTACTTTTGGGGTGCTCTCGTGCAAAGAGTAAAATTAAATTATGCATATGTTATATATAATGTGTAGTGGCATAAGTCAACCCTAGCAAAATTGTTGACTTTGATGCGTTTGGTTGAGCCTTCCTTGGTTTCGGGGTTTGACAAGGATAAACAGGATTTTCTGAGCGTAGGGGGGTAGGGGGGTTTGACGCGCAGAAACCAAAGGGGGGGCATATAGTATAAGTATGTGTTGAGTAAGAACGTATTATGCACTTGAGATTAAGATATGTAATTCTTAAGTTATGTCATTAAATCATTAAATTATATTGTCATAAACAAGGAAAATGTTCTACCTTAATTTAACAGTTGTGCCTGCACTCTGAAATGCAAGTTGAAAGGAAACCAAAAAAAAGAACGTTATGCATATAAAATAATGCCCGGCATGGTGGGTAACGAGACATATGTACCACACCATTAACCGGATGCCAGTATAGATTGATAAATAGTGGAATTACCAGCGATGCCCCTTGAAATGAGAATCAGATGCAAGAAATAATTCACTAAATACCGTATTTCCAAGTTTAGTCCCTGATTCTATCATTAACTTTTAACATTTATCTAAACTGGTTGGTGGTTTCTTACTACATTAAGAATTGTTAAGAATTCGTTAGATAAATGTGGGTTGGTTGATGCAAGGAAACGTTTATGAAGGACTTTTAGGGGTATCATGAATTTTCTCTGTTTTATATAACTTAATATTGAGTATTGACGATATGTATTATGTACGTCCTAATATTTAGTACTTGCTTTATGGTCAAATTCTCCAATAGGGGATTATACATTAATGTATTTAGCACATTATGTAATATCATGCATATTATGTACTATACCATAACGGTACAGAAAATAGTTTAATTTTAGAATTCTGGCTTTGGGAGCCAGAGGTGAGAGTTAAAATCTCTTTTTTCTGGCGCCAGGGAGGAATTTAACCTCCGATCTTCGGATTACAAGACCGATGCTTTAATACTAAGCTACTGGGGCAAGCTCATTTTAGTGCTTTATTCTCTAATCAGCCTGCTAGTGGCATTAAAATTAGAAATAAGGCGAAATATAGGACAGATGCGATTTGTCCGATGATAATAAATGGGTGTTCTACTGGCATTCCTCCGATTCATGTGAGGATAATCATGTCTGCGACTAGGGCTCAGAAGAGAAATTGGGTCAGTGGTCGGAATGTGAGCCCTCGTTGTTTTGATGTATGGAGGATTGGTACTACCATTAAGATAAGGATAGAAAATAGTAATGCTAGGACTCCCCCTAGTTTGTTTGGAATGGATCGTAGGATGGCGTAGGCAAATAGGAAGTATCATTCGGGTTTGATGTGAGGAGGGGTTACTAGAGGGTTAGCTGGGATAAAGTTTTCTGAGTCTCCTAATAGGTTTGGAGAGAATAGTGCCAGGGATGTTAGTGCTAGTAGTATAATTACAAAGCCGAGTAGGTCTTTATATGAGAAGTATGGGTGGAAGGTAATTTTATCTGCGTCTGAGTTAAGGCCTGCTGGGTTATTTGACCCTGTTTCGTGCAGGAATAACAGGTGGAGGATCGTTACTGCGGCAATAATGAAGGGCAGTAGGAAGTGGAAGGCGAAGAATCGTGTTAGTGTTGCGTTGTCAACTGAGAATCCCCCTCAGATCCATTGAACAAGTATGTCTCCTACGTAAGGTACTGCTGATAGTAGGTTGGTAATTACTGTGGCGCCTCAGAATGATATTTGTCCTCATGGTAAGACGTATCCTACGAAAGCTGTTATTATGACTAGCAGTAGGAGGACTACTCCAATGTTTCAGGTTTCTTTATATAAGTACGATCCATAATATAGACCTCGGGCAATATGTATATAAATGCAGATGAAGAAAAATGATGCCCCGTTGGCGTGTATGTTTCGGATTAGTCATCCGTAGTTAACATCTCGGCAAATGTGTACGACAGAGGAGAAGGCGGTGGAGATGTCTGACGTATAATGTATGGCTAGAAATAGTCCGGTGAGGATTTGGGCAATTAGACATAGTCCTAGTAGGGATCCAAAGTTTCATCATACTGAAATATTAGACGGGGCTGGTAGGTCAACTAGTGCGTCGTTAGCAATTTTAATCAGTGGGTGGGTTTTTCGTAGGCTTGCCATTAGTGGTTCTTATAGTTGAATAACAACGGTGGTTCTTCAAGTCACTGGTCTCAGTTAAAATCTGAGTGAGAATTATGACTTATCTTGTATCATTACTGTTGATAGCTTTAATTGTTGGTTTGGTTGCTGTGGCTTCTAACCCCGCGCCCTATTTTGCTGCGTTTGGCTTGGTAGTGGCGGCTGGAGTTGGGTGCGGGATCCTTATTGGCCATGGTGGGTCTTTTTTATCTTTGGTTCTTTTTTTAATCTACTTGGGTGGAATGCTTGTTGTATTTGCTTATTCAGCAGCCTTGGCTGCTGAGCCTTTTCCAGAAGCGTGAGGGGATCGCTCCGTTGTTGGGTATGTTTTAATTTATTTGTTAGGGGTGGGCTTGATGGTTGGGCTGTTTTGAGAGAATTGATACGAGGGGTCGTGGGTTGTTATTGATGGCTTAAAAGAGTTTTCTATGTTGCGGGGAGATACTAGTGGTGTTGCTATAATGTACTCGTCTGGTGGCGGTATATTAATTATTTGTGCGTGGGTTTTATTATTGACTTTGTTTGTGGTGTTGGAGCTAACTCGTGGGCTTGGTCGTGGCACTCTTCGCGCAGTTTAGATGATTGTCAGAAGAACGGCGATTGTTGCGGACAGGAGGAAGATTGTTAGGTAGGTCTTGATTATACCGCGTTGGATGTCGCTGATTGTTTTGGTCATTTTAATCTGTGCAGAGGATACCCCTTTTGGCCCCGAGATTTCGAATCAGGTCTGGTCTACCAGTTGTGTGGCAATTGACTGTCCTAGAACTAGGTTAAGTTTAGGGATGGATCGGTGGATGATTGCTGGGAAGTAGCCTAGTATATTTGAGAAGTGATGTGGTTTGGCTGTGGGGTGGGTTTTAAGTTGTTTGCTGGTTAATGCTGCTAGTTCTATAGCTGTTAGGAGGCCAATAATTGTTACTGCAAGGGCGGCCGTTTTGAGGGTTGTGGGTATGGTTATAATTGGTGTTTTTGATGGAAGGAAGTTTGATGTAATAATTAGTCCCGCAATAATGCTTCCTCAGGCAAGTCGTTTAATTGGATTAGTTACTAGTGGGTTATTTTCATTAATGGGCGATAGGGGGAGAAATCGTGGTGTTCCTATTGTGACAAAGAAGATTACTCGGAAGCTGTAAACGGCAGTGAATGATGTGGCAATTAGTGTTAAGGTCAGGGCTCAGGCGTTTAGGTAAGAGGTGTTTAAGGCTTCAATGATTGCATCTTTTGAGAAGAAGCCGGCTAGGAAGGGGGTTCCTGTTAGTGCCAGGCTGCCGATGGTCAGGCAAGTTGAGGTGAGTGGTAGTAGGTTTTGTAGTCCCCCTATTTTTCGGATGTCTTGCTCATCGTTTAGGCTGTGAATGATTGATCCCGAGCATAAAAATAGTATTGCCTTGAAGAAGGCGTGAGTGCAGATATGAAGGAACGCTAGTTGGGGCTGGTTAAGGCCGATGGTAACTATTATTAGGCCGAGTTGGCTGGAGGTTGAGAAAGCTACAATTTTTTTGATGTCATTTTGGGTAAGGGCACAAGCGGCTGTAAATAGGGTGGTAAGGGCGCCCAGGCATAGGCAGATTGTCAGTGCTAGGTTGTTATTTTCTATAATAGGGTGAAGTCGGATGAGTAGGAAAATGCCTGCAACAACCATAGTGCTGGAATGAAGTAGGGCAGAGACTGGTGTGGGACCCTCCATAGCGGATGGCAGCCATGGATGGAGGCCAAATTGGGCTGATTTTCCAGTGGCCGCTAGGATCAGTCCTACTAGTGGTAGTGTTATGTCGGATGTTTTTGATAGGAAGAAGATTTGTTGAATTTCTCATGAATTTAGGTTTACGGCAATTCAGGCTATGCTTATAATTAGTCCGATATCTCCTACTCGGTTATAAAGTACGGCTTGAAGTGCTGCTGTGTTGGCGTCTGCTCGTCCGTACCATCAGCCGATTAAGAGGAATGATATGATTCCTACCCCCTCCCACCCGATGAAGAGTTGAAACATGTTGTTGGCGGTTACGAGGATGATTATTGCTACTAGGAATAGAAGAAGATATTTGAAAAATCGGTTTATGTGTGGGTCGGAGTGTATGTATCATGATGCAAACTCAAGAATGGATCAGGTAACGTAGAGGGCGATGGGTGTGAAGATGAGGGAGTAGTGGTCAAATTTAAAGCTGATGTTAATATCAAATGTAGTCGTGTTTATTCAGTGTCAGTTGGTAACGATGGTCTCGGCTCCTTGGTCTAGAAACAGTATTAGGGGGATAAGGCTGATGAAGAAGGCCGTACTTACGGCTGTTTTTACGTGTGTTGTGGCTCAGTTCGGGTCTTTTGGGGTTGGGCTTAGTGTAGTTAAAAGGGGGTAAATAAGGGCTGCAATAACTAGGACTAGGGAGGATGATAAAATTAGGGTTGTTGGGTGCATAGCTTCCGCTTGGATTTGCACCAAGAGTTTTTGGTTCCTAAGACCAATGGATGAACTGTTATCCTTCAGAAGCGCGAGAAAGCCATGGAGTTTAACCATGGGTGAAAGAATTAGCAGTGCTTTATTGCCTCTGGCCTTTCTCGGTGAGTAAGGGGATTTTAACCCCTATTCTTAGAATCACAATCTAAAGTTTTGAGTTAAACTATACTTACTAGTAGCATCAGCCTCATATGAGTTCTGGTTTTGTGATGAGTAGGATTACTGGGACTAGGTGCATAATTATTAGTAGGTGTTCTCGGGTGTGAAATGGTGGGAGACCTGTAATATGGCTTGGAGTTGGTCCTCGTTGGGATATTAGGAACAGGTATAGGGAGTATCCTGCTGTAATTAGCGTTCCTACTCCTGTCAGCATAATAGTTCAGGGTGATCAGCTGAAAAGGGTGGTGATGATTATTAGTTCCCCCATAAGGTTGGGGAGAGGCGGTAGTGCTAGGTTGGCTAGATTAGCAATAAATCATCACACTGCTGTTAGCGGAAAGATTATTTGGAGTCCCCGGGCCAAGACCATGGTTCGGCTGTGGGTTCGTTCGTAAGCGGTGTTGGCTAGGCAAAATAGTGCTGATGATACCAGTCCATGGGCAATTATTAGGATAATTGCTCCTGTAAATCCTCAGGGGGTTTGGATTAGGATTCCTCCTGCTACCAGGCCCATGTGGCTTACGGATGAGTAGGCAATTAGGGATTTCAGGTCTGTTTGTCGTAGGCAGATTGATCCTGTTATGATAATCCCCCATAGTGCCAGAATAATAAATGGATAGGCTAATTCTTTAGAAAGCGGGTCTAGTATGACTATTATTCGTATTATGCCGTATCCCCCTAGTTTAAGTAGCACTGCGGCTAGTACTATTGACCCCGCTACTGGGGCTTCTACGTGGGCTTTAGGTAGCCATAGATGAACCCCGTAAAGTGGTATTTTGACTACGAATGCGATTAGGCACCCTGCTCATCACATGTTATGGCCTCAGGTATTGAGTGTCAGTGGTTGGGAATATTGTAAAATTAATATTGAAAGAGTTCCTGTTGACTGTTGGAGTAGAAGGAGAGCTACTAAAAGAGGCAGGGATCCGGCTAGGGTATAAAATAGAAAGTAGGTTCCTGCGTTTAGGCGTTCAGCCTGATTTCCTCACCGGGTAATAATAATAAGGGTGGGGATGAGTGTGGCTTCAAATATAATATAAAATATGATGATTTCTGTGGCTCCGAATGCTATGATTAGGAAGGTTTGGAGGGATGCTAGTAAAGCAATATATAAGCGTTGTCGACTAGTGGGTTCTGGGTTAATATGATTTTGGCTGGCTAAGATTATTAGTGGGAGTAGTCAGCATGTAAGTACTAAAAGAGGGGTGGATAGTGGGTCTGTGGCTAGGTACAGGTTAGAGGTTGATCATCCGGTTTCTGATGTTCATTTTAGTCAGGTTAGACTAATAAGGGCAATTAGTAGGCTTTGTGCAGTTGTTGTTGATCACAATCATTTAGAGGATGATAATCAGATTGTTGGGAATAGCATAATTGTTGGGATTAATACTTTTAGCATTGTAGTAGGTTTAGGTTTTGTAAGCGGTCGGTTCCATGAGTCCGAGCGGTAGCTACTAGTAAGGCTAGCCCTGCGCTGGCCTCGCAGGCGGAGAAAGCTAGAAGTAGCATGGGTGCTGTAGAAAATATGGTTGATTCGAATTGTAAGGCTCAAAGGGCGAGTGCAATAAATAGGGACAGTATTATTCCTTCCAGGCAGAGGAGTGCGGAGAGTAGGTGAGTGCGGTGAAATGCAAGGCCTATTAGCCCCAGAGTAAAGGCTGAGCTGAAGCTGAAGTGTACGGGTGTCATAAGGGGGCCGTGGAATTAAACCACGATTTTCTGAGCCGAAATCAGAGGTCTTATATTGGACTAACCCCCTATTCTGCCCATTCTAGGCCGCCTTGAATTCATTCGTAGATCAGTCCGAGTGTTAATAAGATTAAGACTGCTGTTGCTCAGAAGAAGGTTCCGGTGGGGTTGTGGAGTTGATCACCCCATGGCAGTGGAAGGAGAAGGGCAATTTCTAGGTCAAATAGCAGGAATAAGATGGCTACTAGAAAAAATCGGAGGGAGAATGGGAGTCGGGCTGAGCCTAGGGGGTCAAATCCGCATTCGTACGGTGAGAGTTTTTCTGCGTCTGGGCTTATTTGTGGGAGTCAGAAGGACACAACTGCTAGAATGAGAGAAAGAGCTACTGTAATTGCTAAGATTGTAATTACCAAATTCATTATCTTTCCTTGGGGTTTAACCAAGACTAAGTGATTGGAAGTCACTTGTACTAAATTGAATACTAGAAAGATATGAGCCTCATCAGTAAATTGACACGTAGAGGAATAGTCAGACTACGTCGACAAAGTGTCAGTATCATGCGGCGGCCTCAAAGCCGAAGTGATGTTCAGATGTAAAGTGGTATTGGACTTGACGGAGTAGGCAGACAGCCAAGAATGAGGATCCAATGATAACGTGTAGTCCGTGGAATCCTGTGGCTACAAAGAATGTTGAGCCGTAGACCCCGTCTGCAATTGTAAAGGGCGCCTCGTAGTATTCTATGGCTTGTAGGGCTGTGAAGTAAAGTCCTAGCAGAATTGTTAGTGCTAGAGATTGGATGGCTTGTTTTCGTTCGCCTTCTATTAGGCTGTGGTGGGCCCATGTTACTGTTACTCCGGATGCCAGTAGAACGGCTGTGTTGAGTAGCGGGACTTCAAACGGGTCTAGGGCGATGATTCCAGTTGGGGGTCAGCAGCCCCCAAGTTCGGGTGTGGGTGCTAGGCTTGAGTGATAGAAGGCTCAAAAGAACCCTAAGAAGAAGAATACTTCGGACGTAATAAATAGGATTATTCCGTAGCGCAGGCCTTTTTGGACTGGGGGTGTGTGGTGGCCTTGGAATGTTCCTTCTCGGATAATGTCACGCCATCATTGGTATATTGTAAGAAGTAGAAGAACTAGTCCGAGGGTTATTAGTGTGGTTGAGTGGAAGTGGAACCAGATTGCTAGGCCGGATGTTATTAATAAAGCTCCGACTGCGCCGGTTAGTGGTCATGGGCTTGGATCAACCATATGGTATGCATGTGCTTGGTGGGCCATTAGACGTTTTCTTGGAGGTAGAGGCTTAGAAGAAGAACAAATACATAAGCTTGAATTATTGCTACTGCAACTTCTAGGAGGGTTAAGAGGAATAGCACGGCGGCCGTTAGGATTGCTACTGTTGGCATTATTGGGAGGAGTACAAAGACGGCGGTGGCAATTAGTTGAATTAGTAAATGTCCGGCGGTGAGGTTGGCTGTTAGTCGAACGCCTAGGGCAAGTGGTCGAATAAATAGGCTAATTGTTTCGATAATAATGAGTACGGGGATCAGTGGGATGGGGGTGCCTTCTGGTAGTAGGTGTCCCAGGGCAACTGTTGGTTGGTTTCGCATTCCAATGATGACTGTGGCAAGTCATAGTGGTACAGCGAATCCTATGTTTAGGGATAGTTGTGTTGTTGGAGTAAACGTATATGGCAGCAGTCCTAGCATGTTAATAGTGATTAAGAACACTATTAGTGAGGTTAGCAGAAGTGCTCATTTGTGACCCCCTACGTTTAGGGGTAATATAAGTTGGTTAGTAAATCGGCTAATGGACCATCCCTGGACGGTAATTAGGCGGTTGTTGATTCATCGTGACGAAGGGGTTGGGAATAATACTCATGGCAGAGCGATTGCAATGGCAATCAGGGGAATACCTAAGTAGAGAGGGCTTGCAAATTGGTCAAAGAAGCTTATTGTCATGGTCAGTCTCAAGATTCAGTTTTGTGTTTCTCAGAGTCCAGGATGGCCGGCTCATTTGGCGAGATGTGGTTTATTACTTTGGTTGGGATAATGGTAAGGAATACAAGTCATGAAAATACTAAAATTGCAAATCAAGGGGCAGGGTTTAGTTGGGGCATTTCACTAGAGGTGGTTGGGAGGCACCATTCTTTGGCTTAAAAGGCCAACGCTGAGGCCCGAATTAGCTTCCTAGTGAGGCGTCTTCTAGCATAAGTGAGGATCAGTTTTCGAAGTGTTCCAGGGGAACTGCTTCTACTACAATTGGTATAAAGCTATGGTTTGCTCCACAAATTTCAGAGCACTGTCCATAAAACACCCCTGGTCGGGAGGCAATGAAGGCCGTTTGGTTTAGTCGTCCTGGGACTGCGTCCATTTTAACCCCGAGGGATGGGACTGCTCAGGAGTGTAGTACGTCTTCGGCGGACACGAGTACTCGGATTGGGGATTCTATTGGGACAACCATTCGGTGGTCTGTTTCAAGTAGTCGAAACTGTCCTGGTGTGAGATCTTGTGTTGGAACTATATATGAGTCAAAGCCTAGGTTTTCGTAGTCAGTATATTCGTAGCTTCAGTATCACTGATGTCCCATAGCTTTAATTGTTAGGTGGGGGTCGTTAATCTCATCTATAAGGTAAAGAATCCGTAAAGAAGGGAGCGCAATTAGAACAAGAATTACAGCTGGTAAGACAGTTCATACAATCTCAATTTCTTGGGAGTCCAGAATGTATTTGTTGGTGAGTTTTGTTGACACTATTGCAGCAATAATGTAAAGCACTAGGGTACTAATTAAGAATACAATTATTAGGGCGTGGTCGTGGAAGTGGAGAAGCTCTTCTATAACGGGTGATGCCGCGTCTTGGAATCCTAGTTGTGTGGGATGTGCCATTAAGCCTAAAGCTTAAGACATGCAGGAGTTTAACCTACTATTTCACCTTGACAAAGTGATGTAATTTACGGGTTTACTAATATCTTTAAGGAAGTGACAGAGTGGTTATGTGACTGGCTTGAAACCAGTACATGGGGGTTCAATTCCTCCCTTCCTCGTTAATTTGATTGGACTTGGACAAATGCGGGCTCTTCGAATGTGTGGTATGGGGGTGGGCATCCGTGTAGTCATTCTACGTTTGTCGTAGTAAGCTCTACGGATGAGACTTCCCGTTTAGCGGCGAAGGCTTCTCATAGAATAAACAGGAACATAATTACTGCTACTAATGAGATTAGTGATCCAATAGAGGATACTGTGTTTCATAGGGTGTAGGCGTCGGGGTAGTCTGAATATCGTCGGGGTATTCCCGCTAGGCCCAGGAAGTGCTGTGGGAAGAAGGTGAGGTTTACACCAATAAATATTACTACAAAGTGAATTTTAGTTCATGTGCTGTGGAGTGTGTAGCCCGTAAATAGGGGGAATCAATGTACGAAGGCTGCTATGATGGCGAACACGGCCCCTATTGATAGTACATAGTGAAAATGTGCTACTACATAATATGTGTCATGTAGGACGATGTCTAGTGACGAATTGGCTAGTACAATTCCTGTTAGCCCTCCTACTGTAAACAGAAAGATGAAGCCGAGGGCTCATAGCATTGGTGTCTCTCATTTAATTGAGCCTCCATGAAGTGTTGCTAGCCAGCTAAAGACTTTTACGCCAGTCGGGATAGCAATAATTATTGTTGCAGATGTGAAGTATGCACGGGTATCTACGTCTATTCCGACTGTAAATATATGATGAGCTCAGACAATAAATCCCAGCAGGCCAATAGCCATTATAGCTCAAACCATTCCTATGTATCCAAATGGCTCTTTTTTACCTGCATAATAGGCTACTACGTGGGAGATAATCCCAAATCCTGGTAGGATTAGAATATATACTTCTGGGTGGCCAAAGAATCAAAAGAGATGTTGGTAGAGGATGGGATCCCCACCTCCGGCGGGGTCAAAGAACGTGGTGTTTAAGTTTCGATCAGTTAAAAGCATAGTAATTCCGGCAGCCAGGACGGGCAGAGATAGGAGCAGAAGAACGGCGGTTACAAGGACTGCCCATACGAATAATGGGGTTTGGTATTGGGAAATGGCTGGGGGTTTTATGTTAATGGTTGTTGTAATAAAATTAATTGCTCCTAGAATAGATGAGACACCTGCCAGATGCAGCGAGAAAATGGTTAAGTCTACGGACGCACCTGCGTGGGCTAGGTTTCCTGCTAAAGGTGGATAAACTGTCCATCCTGTCCCGGCTCCGGCTTCTACGCCGGATGAGGCTAGTAGTAAGAGAAAGGAGGGCGGCAGGAGCCAGAAGCTTATGTTATTTATTCGTGGGAATGCCATGTCGGGGGCCCCAATCATTAGCGGCACGAGTCAGTTTCCAAATCCTCCGATGAGGATGGGCATTACTATAAAGAAAATTATAACAAAAGCGTGTGCGGTAACGATAACATTGTAAATTTGGTCATCACCCAGGAGGGATCCCGGTTGGCTTAGTTCAGCTCGAATTAGAAGGCTAAGAGCGGTACCGACTATTCCGGCTCAGGCACCAAATACTAGATAAAGGGTGCCAATGTCTTTGTGGTTGGTAGAGAAGAATCAGCGTGTGATTGCCACAGGTAGGATGGCCGAAGTTAGGCGGTGGGTTGTAGCCCCAAAGATAGAGGTTTGAGTCCTCTTCCTATCAAGCCCCGTGGTGGAGTACATATTGGATTGCAAATCCAAAGACGCAGACTAACGTCTGCCGGGGCTTTCCCGCCTTACCCGGCTAACGGCGGGAAAGTAGATGAATGCTCGCAGGTTTGAGCGCTTAGCTGTTAACTAAGAGTTTGTAGGATCGAGGCCTTCTCATCTAGTAGGGCCTTAGCTTAATTAAAGTGTCTGGGTTGCATTCAGAAGATGTGGGATAAAGTCCCGCAGGTCTTAGTCAGGGACTAGGAGGTTTTAACTCCTGCTTAGAGCTTTGAAGGCTCTTGGTCTAAGTTATCCTAAGTTCCTAGGAGGTTAGTGTTAGGATTGCTGGGGTGACCGGTAATAGCCCGAGAGCAACTGTTGTTGAGAGGGCCAGGGTGAGTGTTGGCTGGGTTGTTTGTACTCGTCAGGGGGTTGTTGCGTTGGCTGTGTTGGGGGAGATAGTCAAGGTTATTGCGTAGCATAATCGTAAGTAGAAGTATAGGCTTAGTAGGGCGGCTAAGGCTATAATTGTTGCAGCAAGGGGAAGATCTTGTTTTGTTATTTCTTGCAGGATCAGTCACTTTGGCATGAATCCTGTTAATGGGGGGAGTCCTCCTAGTGAGAGGAGGGCTAGGGCCGTAGTTGAAGCTAGGATTGGGGCTTTTGATCATATTGTTGTTAAAGTATTGATTTTTGTGGCTGATGCTATTTTTAGGGAGAGGAATGCTGTTGATGTTATAAAAATATATGTGCCTAGTGCAAGTAGTGTTAGTTGGGGGGCGTATTGTAAAATAATAATTATTCATCCTATGTGTGCAATTGAAGAGTATGCTAGAATTTTTCGTACTTGGGTCTGGTTAAGTCCGCCTCATCCTCCGGCTAATGTTGAGAGGAGTCCTAGTGATGTTAGTATTATTGGGTCAATTGTTTGGGCTACTTGTATGATGAGTGCGAATGGGGCTAGTTTTTGTCATGTAGATAAGATAAGTCCTGTAAGCAGGTCTAGTCCTTGTAATACTTCTGGTAGTCAAAAGTGTATTGGTGCTAGGCCAATTTTTAATGCCAGGGCGGTGATAACTATTGTTGAGGCAACTGGGTGGGACAGGTCATTAATAGTTCATTCGCCTGTGATTCATGCATTTGTTGTGGCGGCAAAAAGAATTATTGCTGCGGCGGTTGCTTGGGTGAGGAAATATTTTGTGGTTGCTTCGACTGCTCGTGGGTGGTGTTGTTGTGCTATTAGGGGGGTAATTGCTAGGGTATTAATTTCTAGCCCCATTCAAGCAAGTAGTCAGTGTGAGCTGGCAAAGGTTAGGGTGGTTCCTAGTCCAAGGCTGGATAGAAGGATAACTAGCACATAAGGGTTCATTGATAGGGGAGGGATTTTAACCGTCATGTTCGGGGTATGGGCCCGAAAGCTTGTTTAGCTGACCTTATCGGTAGAAAGTGGTGTAGAGGAAGCACTAGGAGTTTTGATCTCCTGAGTATGGGTTCGATTCCCTTCTTTCTAGGAACTGGGGGGACTTTAACCCCCATAAGCCACTCTATCAAAGTGGTCCCTGGGCGTTCGGGCACGGTTCCCTATAGTTGTGGGGGGAGTCCTGCTAGTGCGATTGGTAGGGCGGTGTGTCAAAGGACTAGAGCTAGTGTCAGGGGAAGGAAGTTTTTTCATACGAGGTGTATTAGCTGATCATACCGGAATCGAGGATATGAGGCCCGGACTCATAGGAAGGTTACTGATAGTAGTGCGGCTTTGGCTATCAGATTAACTGTTGTTAGTTCAGGGATAATTGGTGTGTGGGATGCTCCGAGGAAGAGGATGGCCGATAGGGTGTTTATTAAGAGAATGTTAGCGTATTCGGCCAGGAAAAATAGGGCAAAGGGCCCTCCGGCATATTCTACGTTGAAGCCTGAGACTAGTTCAGACTCACCTTCAGTTAAGTCGAATGGTGCTCGGTTCGTTTCTGCGAGTGTAGAAATATATCATATTGCGGCAAGAGGTCAGGCAGGGATTAGTAGTCAAATGCTTTCTTGGGTAGTGTTGAATGTTTGTAGTGTATACCCTCCAAAGAAAATAATAATTGATAGCAAAATTAGGCCTAGGCTTACTTCATATGAAATTGTTTGGGCTACGGCCCGGAGGGCGCCGATTAACGCATATTTTGAGTTTGATGCCCATCCTGACCCTAGGATTGAGTATACGGCTAGGCTTGAAAGGGCTAAAACAAATAGGATACCTAGGTTGAGGTCTGTAACTGGGTGTGGTATTGGTATAGGTGCTCATAGGGTTATGGCCAGGGTTAATGCTAATATTGGGGTTGCTAAAAATAAAAATGGGGAGGATGTTGAGGGTCGGATTGGTTCTTTAATAAAAAGCTTTACCCCATCGGCGATTGGCTGAAGTAAGCCGTAAGGTCCTACAATGTTTGGTCCTTTGCGTAGTTGTATATATCCTAAGACTTTTCGTTCAATTAGCGTAAGAAATGCTACGGCTAGTAGAAGTGGGACGATGTATGCAAGTGGGTTAATTAGATGGGTTAATAGAGTGTTTAGCATAAACCAAGAAGAGGATTTGAACCTCTGGGTGAAAGGGCTTAGGCCTTTTGCAATTACCATGCTCTGCCATCTTAGTGTGGCCTTATTTAGGCGGTCTTTGAGTCCTCCCTTTATTTAATTTAGTTGCTTTCATTAATTAGGGGTGAGGCGTACTTTCAGCATGGGCCTCCTTTTTCCGGTCCTTTCGTACTAGGAAAAATGACATTACAGATAGAAACTGACCTGGATTGCTCCGGTCTGAACTCAGATCACGTAGGACTTTAATCGTTGAACAAACGAACCCTTAATAGCGGCTGCACCATTAGGATGTCCTGATCCAACATCGAGGTCGTAAACCCTCTCGTCGATATGGACTCTTGGAGGGGATTGCGCTGTTATCCCTAGGGTAACTTGGTTCGTTGATCGGCCCGGGGGGCCGGATCATGTCTGGTCAGATTTTCTGTGACTTGGAAATGTCTTTCTTGGTTTTAGGGAAGTTCCCAATCCACTTGGAGGATTCTTTGTTCTCCGTGGTCGCCCCAACCGAAGGTAAAATACCATATTCTTATATGTTTGCGCTTGCTTAGGAAGCTGTTTGACGTAGTTGGACTTGTACCTTAAGCTCCAAAGGGTCTTCTCGTCTTGTATATTAATATCCGCTTCTGCACGGATAGATCAATTTCACTGACTTGATGGGGGAGACAGCTAAGCCCTCGTTTAGCCATTCATACAGGTCTTCATTTAAAAGACAAGTGATTGCGCTACCTTTGCACGGTCAAAATACCGCGGCCGTTGAACTTGTAGTCACTGGGCAGGCTGGACCTCCTATACGTAGGGGTTTGCAGGAGGCGATGTTTTTGGTAAACAGGCAGAGGTTTATGTTTGCCGAGTTCCTTCCTTCTCTTTTAGTCTTTCCTTGGTGGCACTCTAGTGTGAGGTTAACGATTGTTTCGTTGTGAGATTTTCTTGGCTTTTTTGTGTTTCACATTACACTCTTTTTCTGAGTTCGTTAATTTCCAGTGGTTTGTCCGGTCTGGCTTACACTTGTGCTTGGAGAGAGTTTAGTCTCTTGTTACTCATTTTAGCATGGTCTCTTCCATGTTTGCATGGAGCGGCCTAATAGTATTGGGGGAGTTGGATTATTTATCAGAATAATAAATCTTGTGTCGTTTGAGCTTTAACGCTTTCTGGTCAGATGGCTGCTTTTAGGCCCACTGAGACGACCGGTTTTGAAAAGTGTGATCCTTATCCTCCTGTTTAAGGTTGTGTCCTTGGTTAAAGGGGCTGTACCCCCTTTAACTAACTCTCGTGTATTCTCTTATGTGCCTAATTAGATATTTCTTAGTTGGACTAAGGGGGACGAGGCTGAACTTCTATTCATTTCTTAGGCAACCAGCTATCACCAAGTTCGGTAGGTCTGTCACCCCTACCCGGGGCTCTTCCCACTCTTTTGCCACAGAGACGGGTTGGCCCTTGTTAGGCTGTCCCGGGGTAGCTCACTTGGTTTCGGGGCTTCAAACTAAAGATCTCTTTGCTTGTTTGGTACTGGCTAAATCATGATGCAAAAGGTACAAGGCTTAGGCTTTGCTTTTTTGCGCTTATATGGGTTATTTCATTGCTTTTTCAGCTTTCCCTTGCGGTACTTTTTCTATTGCTTGTGGTGGCCTTTTCCGTCTCCCGTACTAAGGTGGAAAAATGGTTTAGTTTATTGGTTAAAGTTGGTTTTATGCTATTTATGTTATTTGGTTAGTCCTGATAATTAAGCTAGCTGTTTGGCTCAGGGGGATCCAACTTGCATGGATGTCTTCTCGGTGTAAGGGAGATGCTTAACTGTCTCAGCCACACCCTGGGTTTGATCCAAGTGCACCTTCCGGTACACTTACCATGTTACGACTTGCCTCCCCTTGTCAGTGCTTGAGTGTTATGGACATTTGTTGCTGGGTGACAGGGGAGAGTGACGGGCGGTGTGTACGCGCCTCAGAGCCGGGTTCAAAAGGACACTCTATTTCCTTTTTACTACTAAATCCTCCTTCGAGTATTTTTTCAGGGTACTGTTCGTGAGTATTCTATAATAGAAAATGTAGCCCATTTCTTCCCACTTCGTGCGCTACACCTCGACCTGACGTTTTGAATTGTATTCATTTAGCTTACTGTTAGTCCTTCACAGGGTAAGCTGACGACGGCGGTATATAGGCGGGGATGACTAGAAGTGGTGAGGTTTAACGGGGGTTATCGGTTCTAGAACAGGCTCCTCTAGGGGGGTCTAAGGCACCGCCAAGTCCTTTGGGTTTTAAGCTAACGCTTGTAGTACCCTGGCGGACGTTTGTTGTGGAATAACGTCTAGGTTTACGGCTGAGCATAGTGGGGTATCTAATCCCAGTTTGTTTCTCAGCTCTCGTGGGGTCAGGCGGGCTATATTAAGGCTACTTTCGTTTATTGGTCTTCGGATACTCGGGAGCGTGTGACGGCCAAGAGGTCCTTCGGCTTTAATTTTTACTCTCCTTAACCACCCTTTACGCCGTGCCTGTCAACTAGGGCCTCTCGTATAACCGCGGTGGCTGGCACGAGTTTTACCGGCCCTTTTAACATTAATTAAGTCAAGTTTACACTTATGGCTTAATGTCTATCACTGCTGAATTCCCTTGGGGGTGTGGCGTGGCAAGGCGTCTTGGGCTAAATGTTGTGCCTGATGCCTGCTCCTCGTCCCCGGGCAGGGGATTAAGGGCATCCTCACAGGGCTGCGGATACTTGCATGTGTAAATTATGTTAAAGCTGACAGTAAAGTCAGGACCAAGCCTTTGTGCATGCGGAGCTTTTTAGGGCCCATCTTAGCATCTTCAGTGCTATGCTTTGTTTTAAGCTACGCTAGC